GACTTAAACTCAGAATTCCTAGTACTCAGTCGGATGATTAGATTTTCAGCTGGGGATTTTGAGCCATTTAAAATTTACAATTTGGGCAATAAATTTATATATGTTATATATATAATACGCGGTGGGCATAGTCAACCTTCACTATAACTCGTTGGCTTAATACGCTCTTCGGATCTTCCTTGCTTTTGGGGTTTGACAAGGATAACAGGATTCGCTGGGCGTAGGGGGTAAGGGGGTTTGTCGCGCAAAAGCCAAAGGGGGTAATACCGTAATAATGGAACAAGCGATGTATACCTTATGCACTTGAATTAATATTATGTGATTCTTGAGTTATGGCTTTGAATAATTAACCTATATTACTTGAAACCAGGGAAAGATGAACTACCTTGAACTTTTTTTGAGCCTGCACTCTGAGATGCCAGTTGAAAGGAAACCAAAAAAAGAGAACGTTATGCATTTAAAAGAATGCTCGGCTAGGTGGGTAACGAGACATATGTACTACACCATTAATCAGATGCCAGTATAATTAACGTAGGGTGGAATTCTACAGTTTTGTCCCTGAAATAGGAACCAGATGCCAGTAATAGTTCATATTGTGCGACCCCCACGATTATTGTCCCTGACCTATCATTAATGGTATGCCTTTATGTAAACCGGTTGGTGGTCTCTTACTACATTAATAATCTCGAGTGGGATCCTAGTTGGTCACGCAAGGGAGAATTTTAAATGGACAGTATAGGGATTATTGAACGTTCCAGCTTTAATAGACTAAATCCTGATTCTTAATATTATGCTTTATGTATACCTTAAAATTTAGTACTTGCTTTATGGTTCATATAATGATATGGTGATAATACATTAATGTACTAGTACATTAATGTAATATTATGCATAATATGTACTATACCATATAGGCAGCCCGCTGGCTGCAGAAAATAGTTTAGTTTTAGAATTCTGGCTTTGGGAGCCAGGGGTGGGAGTTAAAATCTCCCTTTTCTGGGCTCTAGGGAGGAGTTTAACCTCCGATCTTCGGATTACAAGACCGACGCTTTTAGGCTAAGCTACTAAGGCAGGCTCATTCTAGTGCCTTGTTTTCCAGTCATCCTGCTAATGGGATAAAAACAAGGAATAGGGCAAAATATAGGGCGGACGCGATTTGTCCAATAATAATAAATGGATGTTCTACTGGCATTCCGCCAATTCATGTTAAGATAATCATGTCTGCAACCAGGGTTCAGAAAAGGAATTGGGTGATTGGGCGGAATGTAAGGCCTCGTTGTTTAGATGTATGGAGAATTGGTACAACTATCAGCACTAGAATAGAAAACAGCAATGCGAGGACACCTCCTAGTTTGTTAGGAATGGATCGGAGGATGGCGTAGGCAAACAGGAAGTATCATTCTGGTTTAATATGGGGAGGGGTGACCAGGGGGTTTGCGGGGGTGAAATTTTCTGGGTCGCCCAGCAGGTTCGGTGAGAACAGGGCCAGGGATGTAAGGGCTAGGAGCATTGCTGCAAAGCCTAATAGGTCTTTATATGAGAAGTAGGGGTGAAAAGAGATTTTGTCTGCGTCTGAGTTGATTCCTGCTGGATTGTTTGACCCTGTCTCGTGTAGGAAGAGCAGGTGGATAAGGGTTGCCGCAGCAACTACAAATGGAAGGAGGAAATGGAAGGCGAAGAATCGTGTTAGTGTTGCATTGTCTACTGAGAACCCACCTCAGATTCATTGTACTAGCTCATTTCCCACATAAGGTACTGCTGATAGGAGGTTAGTAATCACTGTTGCACCTCAAAAGGACATTTGCCCTCATGGGAGTACATAACCAACGAAGGCGGTTATCATTACTAGTAGGAGAAGGACGACCCCAATGTTTCAGGTCTCTTTGTAGAGGTATGATCCATAGTATAATCCTCGGGCAATGTGTATGTAAATACAGATGAAGAAGAACGATGCCCCGTTAGCATGAACATTACGGATGAGCCATCCGTAACTCACATCTCGGCAAATGTGGGCGACGGAGGAGAAGGCGGTCGAGATGTCGGAGGTGTAGTGTATTGCTAGGAACAACCCTGTTAGGATTTGGGTAATTAGGCAGAGTCCTAGTAGGGATCCAAAATTTCATCAGACTGAAATGTTAGAGGGCGTTGGTAGGTCGACTAGTGCGTCGTTTGCAATTTTTATTAGGGGATGCGTTTTTCGTAGGCTTGCCATTATGGTTCTTATAGTTGAATAACAACGGTGGTTCTTCAAGTCACTGGTCTCGGTTAAAATCCGAGTAGGAATTATGACTTATCTTGTATCTTTACTGTTAATTGCTCTGGTTGTCGGTTTGGTTGCTGTGGCTTCTAACCCTGCACCTTACTTTGCCGCTCTAGGGTTGGTGGTTGCGGCTGGGGTTGGGTGTGGAGTCCTTGCCGGGCACGGGGGGTCCTTTTTATCACTTGTTCTATTTCTGATTTATCTTGGTGGGATGTTAGTGGTGTTTGCTTATTCGGCAGCTTTAGCTGCTGAGCCTTTTCCGGAGGCTTGGGGAGATCGTTCCGTGCTTGGGTACGTATTGATTTACCTCTTGGGCATTGGTCTGGCTGGTGGGTTATCCTGGGGGAGCTGATACGAAGGCTCTTGGCTGGTAATTGATACCATGAAAGAGTTTTCCATGCTGCGAGGGGATACTAGCGGCGTAGCCGTGATATACTCTTTGGGGGGCGGAATACTGGTTATTTGTGCGTGGGTACTACTCTTAACTTTGTTTGTTGTGTTGGAGCTTACTCGTGGGTTGAGTCGGGGCGCACTTCGTGCAGTTTAAATAGAAACTAGGAGGATTGCAATTGTTGTGGTTAGGAGGAAAATTGTAAGGTATGTCTTGATTATTCCTCGTTGGGTATCGCTAATATTTTTAGCTATTTGTACTTGGGCAGATGCAAGGCCTTTGGGTCCTGCGGCTTCAAATCATGTTTGGTCTACAAGTTGAGTGGCGACTGTTTGTCCTAGGACCAGATTGAGTTTCGGTACCAGTCGGTGAACCGTTGAAGGGAAGTAGCCAAGTATATTTGAAAAATGGTGGAGGGGGATCGTGGGTGTAGTTTTAAATTGCTTGTTTGTTAGGGCAGTTAATTCCAAAGCTAATAATAGTCCAGTGATGGTAACTGCAAGGGCGGCTACTTTTAAGGGTATAGGCATGGTTATGACTGGGGTTTTTGAAGGCAAGAAGTTTAACGTAATGATAAGCCCTGCAATAATGCTTCCTCAGGCAAGTCGCTTGATGGGATTAATTACTAGTGGGTTATTCTCATTGATTGGGGATATTGGCAAGAATCGGGGGGACCCCATGGTAACAAAGAATACGACTCGGAAGCTATATACTGCGGTGAAAGATGTGGCAATTAGTGTGAGGATTAGGGCTCAGGCGTTTAGGTGAGAGGTGTTTAGGGCTTCAATGATGGCGTCTTTTGAGAAGAAACCTGCCAGAAAAGGGGTCCCTGTGAGTGCCAGGCTGCCGATGGTCAGGCAGGATGAGGTGAAAGGCATTAGGTTGTGAAGGCCCCCCATCTTCCGGATGTCTTGTTCGTCATTTAGGCTGTGGATAATTGAGCCTGAGCATAGGAATAGCATAGCTTTGAAGAAGGCATGTGTACAAATGTGAAGGAAAGCCAGTTGTGGCTGATTAAGTCCAATTGTGACCATCATGAGTCCTAGTTGGCTTGATGTGGAGAAGGCTACAATTTTTTTGATGTCGTTCTGGGTTAAAGCACAGGCGGCTGTAAATAATGTAGTTAGTGCTCCTAAGCATAGACAGATTGTTAGCGCTAGCTCGTTATCTTCTATTAGCGGATGGAGCCGGATTAGTAGGAAAATACCAGCAACGACCATGGTGCTGGAGTGAAGTAGGGCAGAGACTGGCGTAGGGCCCTCCATGGCGGAGGGAAGTCAAGGGTGGAGGCCGAATTGGGCTGATTTTCCGGTAGCTGCAAGAATGAGCCCGATTAGGGGGAGTGTTATGTTGAAATCTTTTGAGAGGAAGAATATTTGTTGGATTTCTCATGAGTTTAGGTTCATTGCCAGTCAGGCCATGCTCATAATCAGCCCAATATCCCCGACGCGGTTGTATAGTACGGCTTGCAGGGCTGCTGTATTAGCATCTGCTCGGCCATACCACCATCCGATTAGCAGGAAAGATATAATCCCGACGCCCTCTCAACCAATGAAAAGTTGAAACATATTATTGGCTGTGACTAAAGTGATCATGGCAACCAAGAACAAGAGCAAGTACTTGAAGAATCGGTTCATGTAGGGGTCGGGGTGTATATACCATAAAGCAAACTCTAGGATAGACCAGGTAACGTACAATGCAATGGGGGTGAAGATAAGTGAATAATGGTCAAATTTGAAGCTAATATTGATGTCGAACGTGGCAGTGTTTATTCAATGTCAGTTTGTTACGATGCTTTCGGCCCCCTGGTCTAAGAAAATTGTTAGTGGTAGTAGGCTGACAAAAAATGCGGTACTTACGGCAGCTTTGACGTGCGTGGCTGCTCATTTTGGATCTTGGCTATTTGGGTTGAGAGTGGTTAATAAGGGGTAGATAAGGATAGTAATGACTAGAATAAGGGACGAGGATAAAATTATGGTTGTTGAGTACATAGCTTCTACTTGGATTTGCACCAAGAGTTTTTGGTTCCTAAGACCAACGGATGAGCTGTTATCCTTTAGAAGCCCGAGGAAGCCACGGAGTTTAACCGTGGGGTTTAAGGATTAGCAGTACTTATTGCCTCGGGCCTCCCTCGGTGAGTAGAGGGATTTTAACCCTCATCTTTAGAATCACAATCTAATATTTTTAGTTAAACTATACTTACTAGAAACATCAGCCTCATATGAGCTCTGGTTTTGTAATTAGGAGGATAACTGGGATGAGATGTATGACCATTAGGAGGTGTTCCCGGGTGTGGAACGGGGGTAGTCCTATGATATGGTTTGGTGCTGGGCCCCGTTGTGACATCAGGAAGAGGTATAATGAGTAGCCCGCTGTAATTAGGGTCCCTGTTCCCGTTAGGGCAATGGTTCACGGGGACCAGTTGAACATGGTTGTGATAATTATTAGCTCTCCCATTAAGTTTGGGAGTGGGGGGAGTGCTAGGTTAGCCAGGTTGGCTACAAATCATCAGACGGCTGTTAGTGGGAAAATTATTTGGAGGCCTCGAGCAAGGATTATTGTCCGGCTATGGGTTCGTTCGTAGGCTGTGTTGGCTAGACAGAACAGTGCAGAGGATACTAATCCATGGGCAATCATTAGGATAATTGCTCCTGTGAATCCTCATGGGGTCTGGATTAGGATCCCTCCTGCTACTAGGCCCATGTGGCTGACAGATGAGTAGGCGATTAATGATTTCAAGTCTGTCTGACGTAAGCAAATGGATCCCGTCATGATAATGCCTCAAAGGGCTAGGATAATGAACGGGTAGGCGAGCTCCTTGGATAGCGGGTCTAGTATAACTATCATTCGCATTATTCCATATCCCCCCAATTTCAACAGTACTGCGGCCAGGACTATAGAGCCTGCTACTGGGGCTTCTACGTGTGCTTTTGGTAGCCAAAGATGTACGCCGTACAATGGCATTTTCACGAGAAAGGCGATTAGACATCCTGCCCATCAGATCTTGTGACCATAAGATTCAAGTGCAAGGGGCTGTGAGTACTGTAAAATCAATATTGATAAAGTCCCCGTTGATTGTTGCAGAAGTAGGAGGGCCACGAGGAGTGGCAAAGACCCCGCCAGGGTGTAAAATAGGAAGTAGGTGCCCGCGTTGAGGCGTTCTGTCTGATTTCCTCATCGTGTGATAATAATTAAGGTAGGGATTAGTGTGGCTTCGAACATAATGTAAAACATAATTATTTCCGTTGCGCCGAATGCTATAATTAGGAAGGTTTGCAGTGAAGCGAGGAGGGTAATATATAGGCGTTGCCGGCTGACGGGTTCGGGGTTGATATGGTTTTGGCTGGCTAGAATTATTAATGGTAAAAGTCAGCATGTTAGGACTAAGAGGGGAGTGGATAATGGGTCCGTGGCCAAATAGGTGCTAGAGGTTGATCATCCGGTTTCGGACGTTCACTTTAATCAAGTTAGGCTAATAAGGGCGATTAACAGACTGTGTATGGTGGCTGTTGTCCATAATCATTTGGGTGATGAAAGTCAGATTGTTGGGAATAGCATGATTGTGGGGATAAGCACTTTTAGCATTGTAGGAGGTTGAGGTTTTGGAGGCGGTCGGTGCCGTGAGTTCGAGCTGTGGCAACTAAGAGGGCGAGCCCTGCACTGGCTTCGCAGGCGGAAAATGCTAGTAGAAGTATTGGTGCGGCAGAAAATCCTGTCGACTCAAATTGTAGAGCCCACAAGGCTAACGCAATAAATAATGATAGCATTATACCTTCTAAGCATAACAGGGCGGACAATAGATGCGTGCGGTGAAATGCTAGTCCTATTAATCCTAAAACGAATGCTGAGCTGAAGCTGAAGTGTACTGGTGTCATAAGGGGGTCGTGGAGTTAAACCACGATTTTCTGAGCCGAAATCAGAGGTCTTGTATTGGACTAACCCCCTATTCCGCCCATTCTAGGCCTCCTTGGGCTCATTCATAAATTAATCCTAGTGTGAGTAAAATTAGAACGGTTGTTGCTCAAAAGAAGGTTCCGGTGGGGTTGTGGAGCTGGTCCCCCCAAGGCAGGGGGAGGAGGAGTGCAATTTCTAAGTCGAACAGGAGAAATAGGATTGCCACCAGGAAAAACCGGAGAGAAAATGGCAATCGGGCTGATCCTAGGGGGTCAAAACCACATTCGTAGGGTGAAAGTTTCTCTGCGTCTGGGCTCATCTGCGGCAGTCAAAAGGAGACGATTGCTAGGATTGAAGACAGGGCCATGGTAATAAGTAAAATGGTGATAATTAAATTCATTATCTTTCCTTGGGGTCTAACCAAGACTAAATGATTGGAAGTCACTTGTACTAACACTAATACTAGAAAGATTATGAGCCTCATCAGTAAATTGATACGTAAAGGAATAGTCATACTACGTCGACGAAGTGTCAGTATCATGCGGCAGCTTCAAAGCCGAAGTGGTGTTCGGATGTAAAGTGGTATTGGATTTGACGCAGGAGGCATACAGCCAGGAAGGTCGATCCAATGATGACATGAAGTCCATGGAACCCCGTGGCTACGAAAAAGGTTGATCCATAGACACCATCTGCAATTGTGAAGGGTGCCTCGTAGTATTCTATGGCTTGAAGAGCAGTGAAGTAAAGTCCAAGTAAGATTGTAAGGGCCAAGGATTGAATGGCTTGTTTGCGTTCGCCTTCCATCAGGCTATGGTGTGCTCACGTTACTGTAACTCCGGATGCTAACAGGACGGCTGTATTAAGAAGTGGTACTTCGAAGGGGTCTAGGGTTGTGATTCCTGTGGGTGGTCAACATCCTCCTAGCTCAGGGGTGGGTGCTAGGCTAGAGTGATAAAAGGCCCAGAAGAAGCCGAGGAAAAAGAACACTTCGGATGTAATGAACAGGATCATTCCATATCGTAGGCCCTTTTGTACTGGGGGTGTGTGGTGTCCTTGGAATGTCCCTTCTCGAATAACGTCACGTCATCATTGGTACATCGTAAGGATAGTAAGAACTAATCCTAGAGTTATTAGGGTGGTTGAGTGGAAGTGGAACCAGATTGCTAATCCGGATGTTAAGAGGAGAGCAGCGATTGCGCCGGTCAGGGGTCATGGGCTTGGATCAACCATATGATATGCATGTGCTTGGTGGGCCATTAAACGTTCTCTTGTAGATATAGGCTGAGTAGGAGTACAAATACGTAGGCTTGAATTATTGCTACTGCCACTTCTAGAAGCGTTAAGAGAAATAAGACAATGGCGGTGAGGATCGCTACTGTTGGTATTATTGGTAAAAGTACGAAGACAGCGGTAGCAATTAATTGGATGAGTAGGTGGCCTGCAGTCAGGTTTGCTGTAAGTCGTACACCTAAAGCCAGCGGGCGGATAAATAGGCTAATTGTCTCGATGATAATTAGAACAGGGATTAGTGGAATTGGCGTACCTTCAGGCAGTAGATGTCCTAGGGCAACTGTTGGTTGGTTTCGCATGCCAATAATTACTGTAGCAAGTCATAATGGTACAGCAAACCCCATATTTAAGGACAGCTGGGTGGTTGGGGTAAAAGTGTATGGAAGGAGTCCTAGCATGTTAATGGTAATTAAAAATACCATTAGAGAGGCTAATAGAAGGGCCCATTTGTGTCCCCCCACATTTAGCGGAAGCATAAGTTGACTAGTAAATCGATTAATTAGTCACCCTTGAATTGTAATTAGTCGGTTATTAATTCATCGTGAGGGAGGAGTTGGATAGAGTACTCAGGGCAGGGTAATTGCAATGGCAATTAGGGGTACTCCTAAATAGGATGGGCTTGCGAATTGATCAAAAAAGCTTATTGCCATGGTCAGTCTCAGGACTCAGTTTTGTGTTTTTCAGCGCTCATCGGAGTGGGCTCATTTGGTGAAACATGATTTAGTACTTTAGTGGGAATGACTGTGAGGAAAATTACTCATGAAAATACTAAGATTGCAAATCAAGGGGCGGGGTTTAATTGGGGCATTTCACTAGGGGTGGTTGGGAGTCACCAATCTTTGGCTTAAAAGGCCAACGCTTTGTCCCATATTTAGCTTCCTAGTGAGGCGTCTTCTAGTATTAAGGATGATCAGTTTTCGAAATGTTCGAGTGGGACGGCTTCCACCACAATAGGCATAAAGCTGTGGTTGGCCCCACAAATTTCAGAGCATTGTCCATAGAATACTCCAGGGCGCGAGGCAATGAAAGCGGTTTGATTCAGTCGTCCTGGGACCGCATCCATTTTTACACCCAATGATGGAACAGCCCAAGAGTGTAGTACATCCTCGGCTGAAACTAATACACGAATTGGAGATTCTATGGGTACTACCATTCGGTGGTCTGCTTCAAGAAGTCGGAACTGTCCGGGAGTTAGGTCTTGGGTTGGGATTATGTAGGAGTCGAAGCCCAGGTTTTCGTAATCTGTATACTCATAGCTTCAGTATCATTGATGTCCTATGGCTTTAATAGTTAGGTGGGGGTCATTAATCTCGTCTATAAGGTATAAAATACGTAAGGAGGGAAGAGCAATTAAAATCAGGATAACGGCTGGCAGGACAGTTCATACAATCTCAATTTCTTGAGAGTCTAAGATGTACTTGTTGGTAAGTTTGGTTGATACTATTGCAACAATAATGTACAGCACTAAAGTGCTAATTAAGAATACAATTATTAGAGCATGGTCATGAAAATGAAGAAGTTCTTCTATAACGGGTGATGCCGCGTCTTGGAATCCTAGCTGTGTGGGATGTGCCATTAAGCTGTGTAGCTTAAGACATGCAGGGATTTAACCTACAATTTCACCTTGACAAAGTGATGTAATTTACAAATTTTACTAATGTCTTTAGAAGGAAGTGGCAGAGTGGTTATGCGGCTGGCTTGAAACCAGCACATGGGGGTTCAATTCCTCCCTTCCTCGGTTAATTTGATTGGACTTGACCGAATGCGGGTTCTTCAAATGTGTGGTATGGGGGAGGACACCCGTGCAGTCACTCCACGTTTGTTGCGGTTAACTCAACAGACATTACTTCTCGTTTAGCAGCGAAAGCTTCTCATAGAATAAAGAGGAACATAATAACTGCCACGAGTGAAATGAGCGAGCCAATGGAAGAGACTGTATTTCATAGTGCATAGGCGTCAGGGTAGTCAGAGTATCGTCGTGGTATTCCAGCCAATCCTAGGAAGTGTTGGGGGAAGAATGTTAAGTTAACGCCAATAAATATTACTCCGAAGTGGATTTTTGTTCATGTGCTGTGGAGGGTATATCCTGAAAATAGTGGGAATCAATGGACAAATGCTGCCATGATAGCGAATACGGCACCCATTGATAATACATAATGGAAGTGTGCGACTACGTAATATGTGTCGTGCAGTACAATGTCTAATGATGAGTTGGCTAGAACAATTCCTGTTAATCCGCCTACTGTGAATAAGAAGATGAATCCTAGGGCCCATAGTATAGGTGTTTCTCATTTAATTGACCCACCGTGGAGTGTGGCGAGTCAGCTGAACACTTTGACACCGGTTGGAATGGCAATAATTATAGTTGCGGATGTAAAGTAGGCACGAGTGTCTACGTCCATCCCAACAGTGAACATGTGATGGGCTCATACAATGAATCCCAGAAGGCCAATGGCCATCATAGCTCATACCATACCCATATAACCAAAAGGTTCTTTTTTCCCTGAATAGTAGGCTACGACGTGGGAAATAATACCGAATCCGGGTAAGATAAGAATATATACTTCTGGGTGGCCAAAGAATCAAAATAAGTGTTGATAAAGGATGGGGTCTCCTCCCCCTGCGGGGTCAAAGAATGTTGTGTTTAGGTTTCGGTCTGTTAAGAGCATGGTAATTCCGGCGGCCAGGACAGGCAGAGATAGGAGAAGAAGAACTGCTGTTACAAGTACGGCTCAGACGAACAGGGGTGTTTGGTATTGAGAGATGGCTGGGGGTTTCATGTTAATTGTTGTGGTAATAAAATTAATTGCCCCCAGAATTGATGAGACTCCTGCCAGGTGGAGTGAGAAAATAGTTAGGTCTACAGAAGCTCCGGCGTGGGCGAGATTACCCGCAAGCGGAGGGTACACTGTTCACCCTGTTCCGGCTCCGGCCTCGACCCCAGAGGAAGCTAGTAGCAGAAGGAATGAGGGGGGTAGAAGTCAGAAGCTTATGTTATTCATTCGTGGAAATGCCATGTCAGGGGCCCCAATCATTAGGGGCACAAGTCAGTTTCCGAATCCTCCGATTAGGATGGGCATTACTATAAAGAAGATTATAACAAAGGCGTGGGCGGTAACGATAACGTTATAAATTTGATCATCACCGAGAAGTGACCCTGGTTGACTTAATTCGGCTCGGATTAGGAGGCTTAAAGCAGTTCCGACTATTCCGGCTCAGGCACCAAATACAAGATAAAGGGTGCCAATGTCTTTGTGGTTGGTAGAGAAGAATCAGCGTGTGATTGCCACAGGTAGGATGGCCGAGTGCTATAGGCGGTGGGTTGTAGCCCCGAAGACAGAGGTTTAAGTCCTCTTCCTATCAAAGCCCCGTGGTGAAGAGCACAGTAGATTGCAAATCTAAAGACGCAGACTAAACCCTGCCGGGGCTTTCTTCCCGCCTTACTAGGCTAACGGCGGGAAGGAGTAGATGAATGCTCGCTGGCTTGAGCGCTTAGCTGTTAACTAAGAGTTTGTAGGATCGAGGCCTTCTCATCTAGAAAGGCTTTAGCTTAATTAAAGTGTCTGATTTGCATTTAGAAGATGTGGGATAGAGTCCCGCAAGTCTTATCAGGGGCTAGGAGGTTTTCACTCCTGCTTAGAGCTTTGAAGGCTCTTGGTCTAATTGTTATCCTAAGCCCCTAGGTGGCTATAAGTAGGATGGCTGGGGTTAGGGGAAGAAGTCCTAGTGCAGCTGTTGTGGAGAGGGCCAAGGGAAGGGTCAGTTGGGTTGATTGGGCTCGCCAGGGGGTGGTTGAGTTAACTGTGTTTGGGGAAATTGTCAGGGTTATTGCATAACACAGGCGGAGGTAGAAGTAGAGGCTAAGCAGAGCGGCCAGTGCCATAATGGTCGCCGTAAGGGGCAGGTCTTGCTTAGCTAGTTCCTGTAAAATCAACCATTTTGGCATGAATCCTGTTAGAGGGGGCAAGCCGCCCAGGGAGAGTAGGACCAGGGCAGTTGTTGTTGCTAAAATTGGGCTTTTTGACCAGGCCATCGTCAGAGTACTAATTTTTGTGGCCGATGAGAGCTTTAGCGCTAAGAATGCGGCAGAAGTTATAAAAATGTATGTTCCTAGGGCAAGAAGAGTTAGTTGGGGGGCGTATTGTAGGACAATAATTATTCACCCTATGTGGGCGATTGAAGAGTAGGCCAAGATCTTACGGAGCTGGGTCTGGTTTAATCCTCCCCAGCCGCCAACGAGAGTTGATGCTATTCCTAACAGTGTGAGGAGTATTGGGTCAATTGTTGGGGCTACTTGCATAATTAATGCAAACGGTGCGAGTTTCTGTCAGGTCGAGAGAATTAGTCCTGTGAGTAGGTCTAATCCTTGGAGGACTTCTGGTATCCAGAAGTGGACGGGTGCCAGGCCAATTTTAAGCGCTAGGGCAGCGATGATTATCGTGGTTGCGATTGGGTGAGACAGGCTATTAATGTCTCATTCTCCAACAAGTCAAGCATTCGTTGTGCTTGCGAATAGGATTATGGCTGCTGCGGTGGCCTGGGTCAGGAAATATTTGGTGGTGGCTTCTACCGCTCGCGGGTGATGGTGCTGGGCCATGAGTGGTAAGATTGCTAGGGTATTAATCTCTAGCCCTATTCAGGCGAGTAGTCAGTGAGAGCTGGCAAAGGTTAGGGTGGTTCCCAGCCCAAGGCTAGACAAGAGAATGGTGAGTACATAGGGATTCATTGATAGAGGAGGGATTTTAACCGTCATGTTCGGGGTATGGGCCCGAAAGCTTAATTAGCTGACCCTATCTTAGAAAGTAGTGTAGAGGAAGCACCAGGAGTTTTGATCTCCTGAGGATGGGTTCAATCCCCTTCTTTCTAGGAACCGGGGGGATTTTAACCCCCGTTAGCCACTCTATCAAAGTGGTCCTTGGGTACTCAGGCACAGTTCCTGTGGCTGTTAAATTTGTGGGGGGAGGCCTGCGAATGCGATGGGTAGGGCAACGTGTCAGAGTACGAGCGCCAGCGTCAGAGGGAGGAAGTTTTTTCAGACTAAATGTATCAGCTGATCATACCGGAATCGCGGGTATGAAGCTCGTACTCATAAGAAGACGATGGAGAGTAGCGCAGCTTTAACTATTAGGTTTATTGCGGTTAGTTCTGGGATGGCTGGGATGTGGGATGCTCCTATAAATAGGATGGCTGAGAGGGTATTTATTAGTAGAATGTTTGCGTACTCAGCTAGGAAGAATAAGGCGAATGGTCCGCCTGCATACTCTACGTTAAACCCTGATACCAGTTCTGACTCTCCCTCTGTTAGGTCGAAAGGCGCTCGATTTGTCTCTGCCAGGGTGGAGATGTATCACATTGCCGCGAGCGGCCAGGCGGGTACTAGAAGTCAAATGCTTTCCTGGGTAGTGTTAAACATTTGTAGTGTATACCCTCCAGAGAAGATAATTACTGATAGTAGGATTAGTCCTAAGCTGACCTCATACGAGATTGTTTGGGCTACGGCCCGTAGTGCTCCGATCAGTGCATATTTTGAGTTCGATGCTCATCCGGAACCTAGAATAGAATATACTGCAAGACTGGAGAGCGCTAAAATAAACAGGATTCCCAGGTTCAGATCGGCCACGGGGTAGGGCATGGGCATGGGTGCTCATAGGGTCATGGCCAGTGTTAGTGCGAGCATGGGGGCTGCTAGAAAGAGGAATGGAGATGAGGTGGATGGGCGGATCGGTTCTTTAATAAACAATTTTACCCCATCAGCAATGGGTTGTAGTAGTCCGTATGGGCCTACAACGTTTGGTCCTTTACGTAGCTGTATGTACCCCAGGACTTTCCGTTCGATCAGAGTAAGGAAAGCTACTGCGAGTAGGACGGGGACAATATAGGCCAGTGGGTTAATTAGGTGAGTTATTAGGGTGTTTATCATAAACTAAGGAGAGGATTTGAACCTCTGGTCGAAAGGGCTTAGGCCTTTTGCAATTACCATGCTCTGCCACCTTAGTACGTCCTTATCTTGGGCCATACTTTGGCTCACCCTTTATCTGATTTAGTTGTTTTCATCAATTAGGGGTGGGGCGTGCCTTAGGCATAGGCCCCTCTTTTCCGGTCCTTTCGTACTAGGAAAAGTAGCATTACAGATAGAAACTGACCTGGATTGCTCCGGTCTGAACTCAGATCACGTAGGACTTTAATCGTTGAACAAACGAACCCTTAATAGCGGCTGCACCATTAGGATGTCCTGATCCAACATCGAGGTCGTAAACCCCCTCGTCGATATGGACTCTGGGAGAGGATTGCGCTGTTATCCCTAGGGTAACTTGGTTCGTTGATCGGCCTGTGTGGCCGGATCATATTTGGTCAGATGTTCTGTGGCTTAGAGGTGTCCCTCTTGACTTTAGGGTAATAATCCCGGTCCACTCGGAGGCTATTTTTTCCTCCGTGGTCGCCCCAACCGAAGGTAAGATTCCAGTATTCGCTAAGTTCGGGCTCTTTGGCAAGTTGTTTGACGCGATTGGGTCTGTACCTTAAGCTCCAAAGGGTCTTCTCGTCTTGTAGTTATATACCCGCTTCTGCACGGGTAAATCAATTTCACTGACTGGAAAGGGGAGACAGCTAAGCCCTCGTTTAGCCATTCATACGGGTCTTCATTTAAAAGACAAGTGATTGCGCTACCTTTGCACGGTCAAAATACCGCGGCCGTTGAACTTATAGTCACTGGGCAGGCTGGACCTCCTATACTTAGTTTTTTGCAGGAGGCGATGTTTTTGGTAAACAGGCGAGGCTTATGTTTGCCGAGTTCCTTCCTTTTCTTTTAGTCTTTCCCCTGTTAATAGCACTCCAGTGTGGGGTTAACGATCTTGGGTTGGGTTGTGGGTTCTTCTTGTTTTTCCTGTTGGCCACATTTCCCTCTTTGATTGGGTTCGTTAGTCACCAGTGGTCGGTCCGATCTAGTTTACACTTGTGCTTGGGAGAAGGTCATCTTCTTGTTACTCATTTTAGCATAGTCTCTCCCATGTTGGCATGGGGGGGCCTAATAAATTTAGGGGAGTGGGACGTGTTATCAGTATAATAAACTTCATTCCGTTTGAGCTTTAACGCTTTCTAATCAGGTGGCTGCTTTTAGGCCCACTAAAACGGTTAGTTTTACAAAATATGATCCTTATCCTCCTGTTAAGGTTGTATCCTTGGTTAAAGGGGCTGTACCCCCTTTAACTAACTCTCGTGCCTTTCTCTTACGTCTAGCTTCTATTATCTATCCGGTTGACGGGGGGTACACGAGGCTGAACTTCTATCCACTTCTTAGGCAACCAGCTATCACCAGGTTCGGTAGGTCTATCACCTCTACCCGGAGCTCTTCCCACTCTTTTGCCACAGAGACGGGTTGGCCCTAAATAGGCTGTCTCGGGGTAGCTCACCTGGTTTCGGGATTTCAAACTAAAGGTCTCTTTGCTTGGGGGTTCTGGCTAAATCATGATGCAAAAGGTACGAGGTTTAATCTCTGCTTTTTAATGCTTATATGGGTTGTTTCACTTCTCTTTCAGCTTTCCCTTGCGGTACTTTCTCTATTGCTTAGGGTTGGCCTTTTCCGTCTCCCGTACTAGGGCATGAAAATGATTTGGTTTATTTATTTAGGCTTTGTTCAATTATCTATATTATTTGGTTATTTGGGTGCTTAAGCTAGCTGTTTGGCTCAGGGCAATCCAACTTGCATGGATGTCTTCTCAGTGTAAGGGAGATGCTTGTCTGTCTCAGCCATACCCTGGGTTTAATCCAAGTGCACCTTCCGGTACACTTACCATGTTACGACTTGCCTCCCCTCGTTGGTGCTTTGGTGTTAATTACAGTTGGTGCAATTTAACAGGGGAGAGTGACGGGCGGTGTGTACGCGCCTCAGAGCCGAGTTCAAAAGGACTCTCTGTTTCCTTTTTACTACTAAATCCTCCTTCGAGCGGGTTTTCATAGTGCTGTTCGTAATATTCTATATTAGAAAATGTAGCCCATTTCTTTCCACTTCGTGCGCTACACCTCGACCTGACGTTTTGGGTTGTGCCCATTTTGCTTACTGTTAGTCCTTCACAGGGTAAGCTGACGACGGCGGTATATAGGCGGGAATGACTAGAAGTGGTGAGGTTTAACGGGGATTATCGGTTCTAGAACAGGCTCCTCTAGGGGGGTCTAAGGCACCGCCAAGTCCTTTGGGTTTTAAGCTGACGCTCGTAGTACCCTGGCGAATGTCTATTGTAATTTGACATTTGGGTTTATGGCTGAGCATAGTGGGGTATCTAATCCCAGTTTGTTTCTCAGCTTTCGTGGAGTCAGGTGGGCCTAGCTAAAGCTACTTTCGTGTTTGGGCTTCGGGCGCCTAGAAGCGTATAACGGCCAAAGGGCCCTTCGGCTTTATTTTTATGCTCCCTTAACCACCCTTTACGCCGTGTTTATCAACTGGGGCCTCTCGTATAACCGCGGTGGCTGGCACGAGTTTTACCGGCCCTCTTAGCTCTAAACTAAGTCAAGTTTTCACTTATGGCTTAATATCTATCACTGCTGAATTCCCTTGGGGGTGTGGCCTGGCAAGGCGTCTTGGGCTAAATCTTGTGCCTGATGCCTGCTCCTCGTCCCCGGGCGGGGGATTAAGGGCATTCTCACGGGGATGCGGAAACTTGCATGTGTAAATCGAGCTAAAGCTGATAATAAAGTCAGGACCAAGCCTTTGTGCAGGTGGAGCTTTTTAGGGCTCATCTTAGCATCTTCAGTGCTATGCTTTATGTTAAGCTACACCAGC